TATTATAACTTTCTCTAACCATCCTATATATTGTCCTTTTCATTCTGTGTAAAAATGGAAACGTATTAGTATACGAGATTTTATGAAAAAAGTTCTTCTTCTTCATAGGAGAGAACAACTATGTCTTTTTTCGATGCGAATTTTGCATAACATGGGGAACTCTTATTTTTTAGTTAGATAATATACATTTTAAATTCCATTTTTTTTTTGATAGGAAATGATATTTGCATTAAATTTTCCATCCAATGACTATTCGTCTATTCTATTGTATTTTCATGTAAATAGGGGCAAAAAAGTTCTATGGAAAAAAGGTGGTTCAATTCGATGTTATCTAGAAGGAAGTTAGAATACCGGTGCGGTTTAAGTAAATTAAGGAATAGTCTTGGTCCTATTGAAAATGTTAGTGTACGGAAAGACTGTAGTCTAAATGGTAGGGATAAAAACATTCCTAGTTGGAGTGATGCTGACAGTTCTAATTACAGTAATCGCGATCGGGGTGTCGAGAGCATTCGGAATTTTAGCGCTGATAACACTTTTTTAATTAGGAACAGTAATAGGGACTGTTATTCCATATATTTTGATATTGAAAATCAATTTTTTGAGATTGACAATGATCATTCGTTTCTGAGGGTACTGGAAATTTCTTCTTATAGTTATCGAAGTTCGAGTTATTCTAATAATGGATCTACTAGGAAAGATCCCCGATATCATACTTTGATGTATGATACTAAAGATAGCTGGAATACTCACATTAATAATTGTGTTGACAATTATCTTTGTTCTCAAATCGATATTGATAGTTACATTTACAGTTCCATTTGTCGTGAAGGTGGAAATAGTAGTGAAAAGAGGAGTTCCAGTCTAAGACCTATCACAAATGATCTTGATTTAACTATAAGAGAAAGATCTAATGATCTCCATATAACTCAAAAATACAGGCATCTGTGGGTTCAGTGCGAAAATTGTTATGGATTAAATTATAAGAAATTTTTTAAGTCAAAAAAGAATATTTGTGAACAATGTGGGTCTCATTTGAAAATGAGTAGTTCAGATAGAATTGAACTTTCGATTGATCCGGGCACTTGGAATCCTATGGATGAAGAGATGATCTCTCTAGATCCCATTGACTTTCATTCAGAGGAGGAACCTTATAAAGATCGTATTGATTCTTATCAAAGAAAGACAGGATTAACCGAGGCTGTTCAAACTGGTACTGGTCAACTAAATAATATTCCCGTAGCAATTGGGGTTATGGATTTTATGTTTATGGGAGGTAGTATGGGATCCGTAGTAGGCGAGAAAATTACACGTTTGATCGAGTATGCTACCAATCAATTTTTACCTCTTATTCTAGTGTGTGCTTCTGGAGGAGCACGCATGCAAGAAGGAAGTTTGAGCTTGATGCAAATGGCTAAAATTTCTTCTGCTTTATTTGATTATCAATTAAATAAAAAATTATTTTATGTATCAATCCTTACATCTCCTACTACTGGTGGAGTGACAGCAAGTTTTGGTATGTTAGGAGATATAATTATTTCCGAACCCAACGCTTACATTGCATTTGCGGGTAAAAGAGTAATAGAACAAACATTGAATAAGACAGTACCTGAAGGTTCACAAGCGGCTGAATATTTATTCCATAAGGGCTTATTCGATCCAATCGTACCCCGTAATCTTTTAAAAGGCGTTCTTAGTGAGTTATTGCAGTTCCACGCTTTCTTTCCTTTGAATGAAAATGAAATCAACAAGTAGACTTTTTCTCTTTTTCATCGCTATCACTGATTACTAAACAGTAAACCTCTATAACATAAAAGAGCACTCTTTTTTCCGCAAAATCAAATAAAGCAAGAAGGCAAATAAACTGAAATCCGAATTATAATGATTATAAGATATCTTTATAACAGGTACAAATATTAAATCGAGGTATTCATTCTATGACAACTTTCACCAGCATACCCTCTATTTTTGTGCCTTTGGTAGGCCTAGTTGTTCCGGCAATTGCAATGGCTTCTTTATCTCTTCATGTTCAAAGAAACAAGATTTTTTAGATATGATGGATCCTCTTCTTTGTATTTCTTTTTCAAAACTTAGACTTGGATCATAACACAGATATATATTTTGTAGACTATGGGATAACATGATACTTCCTCCGAAGATAAAGGACACATAACCGAAAGAGTTCTTAATGCGTGCGTAAACATGAAGATATATGTCTAAATCAATTACATCTATTTGAAAATGTAGCAGTAGTGGTATCAGGGCGGGTGAATGAAAGAAAAGGAAAAAGGAATTCGATGAGTTACTCTTAAGAGTTCACGTCCGAGAGTACTGTACTAGTTGATGAGCGTTACTTCGGAAATTGAAAAAAAAGTAGAGTCAAAGCCATTTTGGTTATTCTCCCAATTCCAATAAAATACAACATGAATTGTCGATCAGAACGTATATGGGTAGAACTTATAGCAGGGTCTCGAAAAACAAGTAATTTCTGCTGGGCCTTTATCCTGTTTTTTGGTTCATTAGGGTTCTTATTGGTTGGAACTTCTAGTTATCTTGGCCGGAATTTAATATCTTTATTTCCTTCTGAACAAATCATTTTTTTTCCACAAGGGATCGTGATGTCTTTCTACGGGATTGCAGGGCTCTTTATTAGCTCCTACTTGTGGTGCACGATTTCGTGGAATGTGGGTAGTGGTTACGATCTATTCGATAAAAAGGAAGGAATAGTGTGTATTTTTCGTTGGGGATTTCCTGGAAAAAATCGTCGTATCTTCCTCCGATTCTTTATGAAAGATATTCAGTCCCTCAGAATAGAAGTTAAAGAGGGTATTTATGCTCGTCGTGTCCTTTATATGGAAATTCGAGGTCAGGGGGCCATTCCGTTGACTCGTACTGATGAGAATTTGACTCCACGAGAAATTGAGCAAAAAGCGGGCGAATTGGCTTATTTCTTGCGTGTACCAATTGAAAAATGAATTAAAGAATTTTTTTTATTTTCTATTTTGAGAGTTTGTGAGATAAGGGATCTCTTTCATCTCGAAATACGAATAATATTCATTGGTTAAAGCAGCCTCTTGGGGTGGGGTGTATTCATTGAAAAGATGTAATTGCTTCGAATTGGAGCAATTGAACTGTCCTAGAAACATTGTTTCCTCATTCGACTTTCAAATGTACTTTGATTCAAAAGTCAATTTATTAATTCTTTCTAAATCTAAATTCAAAAGAAAAGGCTAGCCACTGAATCAAAAACAAAATGGGGATAGATTCATAGTCTCGCTACTTTGTAAGAAAAGGAATAAAACTTATGTTTGCTAGAACTATTAGATTGTATAGAATTGACGACGTGGGTTGATTAAAAATTCACAGACGAAAAATGGAAAAAAAGAAAGCGTTTACTCTCCTTTTATATCTTGCATCTATAGTCTTTTTGCCCTGGTGGGTCTCTTTCTCATTTCAAAAAAATCTAGAATCTTGGGTTACTAATTGGTGGAATACTAGGGAATTCGAAACTTTTTTGAACGATCTTCAGGAAAAAACTATTCTTGAAAAATTCATAGAATTAGACGAGCTCTTCCTCTTGGAAGAAATGATAAAGGAATACCCGGAAACACATTTACAAAAGCTGGTGGGAATCCACAAAGAAACGATCCAATTGATCAAGATGCATAACGAAGGCCATATCCATAAGATTCTCCAGTTCTCGACAAATCTAATATATTTCCTTGTTTTAAGTGGTTATTCTATTCTCGGTAATCAAGAACTTGTTTTTCTTAATTCTTGGTTTCAAGAATTCCTATATAATTTAAGCGACACAATAAAAGCATTTTCTATTCTTTTATTAACGGATTTATGTCTAGGATTTCATTCGCCCCACGGCTGGGAACTATTGATTGGTTCTATTTACAAAGATTTTGGATTTGCTCATTCTGAGCAAATTATATCTGGTCTTGTTTCCACTTTTCCAGTTATATTAGATACAATTTTTAAATATTGGATCTTCCGCTATTTAAATCGTCTATCTCCCTCACTTGTAGTGATTTATCATTCAATGAATGACTGAAAAAGAATCCACTGATCCAATTCTACTCTTTGTGATTTTGTACATAAGCAAAACGTCCAAAATCATACTTCTTTTTTTATCCCCATCCAGGGGATTTTGATTCTTCTTATATTCCATATTCCAGTAGAATTATTTCATTTCAGTAAATAGCAGAATCTTGGATAGGGAACCATATTAGCGACCTACCTCATTTTATTGTATAAATTTTTGGAATCAACCATTGGACCATGCAAACTAGAAATAACCTTTCTTGGATAAAGGAAGAGATTACTCGATCCGTTTCCGTATTGCTCATTATTATATATATAATGACTGGGGCATCCATTTCAAATGCGTATCCCATTTTTGCACAGCAGGGTTATGAAAATCCACGAGAAGCCACTGGACGTATTGTATGCGCCAATTGCCATTTAGCAAATAAACCCGTGGATATTGAGGTTCCGCAAGCGGTACTTCCTGATACTGTATTTGAGGCAGTTGTTCGAATTCCTTATGATAAGCAACTTAAACAAGTTCTTGCTAATGGCAAAAAAGGGGCCTTGAATGTGGGGGCTGTTCTTATTTTACCGGAGGGGTTTGAATTAGCCCCCCCTGATCGTATTTCGCCTGAGATAAAAGAAAAGATGGGTAATCTTTCTTTTCAGAGCTACCGACCTACTAAAAAAAATATTCTTGTGATAGGTCCTGTTCCTGGTCAAAAATATAGTGAAATTGCCTTTCCTATTCTTTCCCCCGACCCCGCTACTAAGAAGGATGTTCACTTCCTAAAATATCCCATATATGTAGGTGGAAACCGAGGAAGGGGTCAGATTTATCCTGATGGGAGCAAGAGTAATAATACAGTTTATAATGCTACAGCAGCGGGTAGAGTAAGTAAAATTATACGAAAAGAAAAAGGGGGGTACGAAATAATCATAGCGGATGCATCGGATGGACATCAAGT